TCATTGATTTGATTCTCTCAATAGATACCGAGATTCATATTGGAAATAAAAAATATAGTAATTCAAACTATAAGACATAGGAGTAATTCAGATTGATCAGAACAAATAGATATAGCAAATAAATGGAATTGGATGCTATGTCAATCCCATATATGGAATTGATATTCGCATATATCAAGATAATCTTGTAGATTGATATATAGATCCATATCAAATGCAGCCTCTATCTTTATTTTATTCCAGGGGGCAGCTTTATAACAAGAATCTAACTAATAAATAGTATGGTAGAAAGAAATAGATGAATCTTTCTACCATACTATCTATCTATTAGAATACTGCCGATTCTAGTCCACTCATTTCATTTAAGACATGAAATTGGAATCTTTTTCATTTTATTTCGTCAATTTTGGCTAAGAACTAAGAAGTCAAGTTTCATTCAAATTAGCTAATAATTAATCGTTTTGACTGACTGTTTTTACATAAATGATAAGTAGAAAAGCGGTAGGAACTAGAATAAATAGTGCAGTAGCAATAAATGCAAGAATATTTACTTCCATAATCTCATCGGTTTTTTACTTCGCAATAACTCGGGATTTAATCCCATAGAGATGATAAATCTTTGGCCTGTAAATTCAATGAATGAATATTACCTCTCGATGATCTTGAATCAGATCAATATCATGAATAACAATATCTGAACTATCAAATAAATTCGTCGTCGAGAATTGAATAGTATAACATAGGAAGTTCTTTTATCCATACCGCCCCAAACTTGGATTGCTGACCTAACCCAAAATTCCTTTATTTATTTATCATTTTTTATTATCTGTTCTTTTTTTCTCTCTAATCTATCTAGTTCCTTCTTGTACAATCATCTGATGAAGTCTCATCAAATAGCTCTTCCACTTCCAGTGGTCACATAGTTACAAACCCAAACAAACAATAAAAGCTAAATGGAAAAAGAAAGGAGTTTAGAACGAAACTATTTTTGACTTGGAAGACAAAGAAGTGTGATAAAGATGAGACCGTATAAAATGAATATTCATCAAATTTACTATTTTCCGATTTGTTCTTTCGTCGATGGGGCCTTAAAACAAAATGAAAAATAGGAAAAATGATTCATTCGCCTTTCTAAGAGGAGTAGGATCTTTGGTTGATCTGTCCTTCCCCCTCCTTTCTTCGTAGATTATTAGCCCCGGGACACCTATACCAAAAGCTCAGTGTGCAATTTGCATGAAATCTATTTTGCAACTTCAAACTAGTAAGTCAGGTTCCATAAATCCGTAGCCAGAAAAATAAATTGTTTTTTTTTTTGTTTTTTCTGGAAAGTATTTTCTTATATTCAATTTTGTATTGGACAAGAAAGGAATTCCTTTTGTGTATGCGCGCCTCAAAAAAGTATAGTACTCGATTCCATTACATGCATCGGGGGCAATCGAAAAAGCCAGCATTTCTTGGAATACTGACTATAATGCTACCAATAATTGTACTAATCCAACCGCATATGTCTTTCTCCTACCAAAAGGAAAGAAAAAAGAAATAAGGATTTCCCCTTTGCTTTGACAATGGAATTCTTCCCCCGGTCCCCTTCAGAAAAAGGGAGAGATTTTTTGATATATTTATTGGATCCGTCGGGACTGACGGGGCTCGAACCCGCAGCTTCCGCCTTGACAGGGCGGTGCTCTGACCAATTGAACTACAATCCCAGGGAAATACGGGATCTAGCAGAAAATTTTATTCTTTTTTATCTCCGGATCGGGTATTTCTGAAGTACAAGGGGAGTTATATCATCTCATGGCGGATTGGCGAATTATTGGGCCGAGCTGGATTTGAACCAGCGTAGACATATTGCCAACGAATTTACAGTCCGTCCCCATTAACCGCTCGGGCATCGACCCAGGAAGAATAAATTTCCGACTTATTGGTAATCCATGATCAATTTCCTTTCGTAGTACCCTACCCCCAGGGGAATTCGAATCCCCGCTGCCTCCTTGAAAGAGAGATGTCCTAAACCACTAGACGATGGGGGCCCGCTTGACCAACGGCCATCATACTATGATCATAGTATGATCCGTTTTTTGAAATTGTCAATATAATCAAATGATTCTAGCCGAGGGATCTTTCCCCCTTTCAGAATTGCATAGAATTGTTTTTTATTCGTCATTGACGAATTATTCATTAGAATCGACATTAGAAATCTAGTAGTAGTATTTTTTTTTTTAATTATTTCAATTGAATTTATTTCTATTCGAGTCGGTCTTGAAACAATTCATTGCATTTTCTCCTAGAACTTCCTAGGTAAATCCATTTTATTATTCAACAATGAGCCACTAGACACTATGTATCTACTGCACGTACTTAATGCATATATACTTATGTTTATAATATATGTACATATAGATATTTTATCCACATAGTGAATAATTCCGGAATTAAATAAAAAAGGCCCTTTTAACTCAGTGGTAGAGTAACGCCATGGTAAGGCGTAAGTCATCGGTTC